AATAGTAAAGAAAAAAACAAGAAAAAAAGAATTATAAAATAATAAGAAGAACTCACATTTTGATTCTATTTTGACTCTATATCATAGGAATGGAAATAGTTCTTCTTATTATTGTTGTTGCTTTAATAACAAGCATTTTTGTTTTCAAATCAGATAAATTTTTTTCTATCTATGATTCATTGGAACAAAAAAGGGCCTGGATAGGTCAGTACCTATCCGGGCCGTGGGAATAAAATAAAAAGGCCCTTTTGAACAAACTCAAAGAAAGATTCTTTTTTTTTCTATATTTCTATTGGAAATATATTTTTCGAGCCCTTACTTTATGGAATTGGAATTGCTGATAAAAGTTGTATATATCTATATAATAAAAAGAGATAAAAAAATAATAAAGAAAGATAAAGAAAGACTTTTTCAATCTTTACTTTATGTATGGGAGAGATGGCTGAGTGGACTAAAGCGGCGGATTGCTAATCCGTTGTACGAGTTATTCGTACCGAGGGTTCGAATCCCTCTCTTTCCGTTTCCATTGATGAATTGATATTTTATTTATCTTTCGAATTTCTCGAACCCTTTTTCTTTTTCATAGTTAAAGGTGTGGAATAGATAAAATCCGAAGAAAATTTGAAAATCAAGTAAGGAAAATGCCTTTATTTTTTATTCTTCATTCTTCACGCCCAGGATTACGTCCCGGATCATTAGATAGGAATCCGAAGATGAAGAGAGAAACAAAGAATATCACTACTGTGTAAACGAAGAGTTTGAGAGTAAGCATTACACAATCTCCAAGATCATTTTTTGGGAAAAAGAGAATAGATTTTCCATTTTTATACCACATATCCTATTTTGACTCCTATTTTGACACCAAGACATGAGAAGTAGTTTCTAGAAATGGAAAAGCATTTTCAAAAAATCATTTGTAATTAAGAGTCTTTCATTGCCAAAATTTTCTTTCATACCCACAATTAGATATTGTGGGGGACCCTAATTAATAGTGCCTTTCACTGGAAAAAGGAAAGGGTTAGAATGAGGTGATACAGATTTATTGCGACTATCCGATACTTTGACTTTCAATGTTTTAATTGAGGGTTCATAATCTAAGATTTTTCTAATCTTATCAATTGTTAGAATTTTTTTTCTCGAAGAAATCATGAATTTTTCTAGGGCAGTATTAAATATTTCATCGAAAACTTACAGCGGCTTGCCAAACAAAGGCTAAGAGAAAAAAGAACAGAGGTATGACTGGCATAACATCTACGATTGGATTCAAAAAAGCATAGGCTTCGGGCAATTTGGCGAAGAAAAAATTACTCGAATAAAGGGCAGAATTAAGACAGATACAGATCAAACTAAAGATATTAAGCATAACAAACATTTTGTTCTTGGAGATAATTGAATTTTGATTGAGTTATTGATATGGTATTGATATAAGGGAAAAAAGAATAAAGTAGGGTAGACCAAAAAATCCTTCTTTTTCTTTTAACTAACCCAATCAAGAATACTTCAAGTCTCAAAAGAGAATAGAAGAAATCATACTTTCATAAATATCTTAATTGAATTATATGTAATGATCAATAAATTCAGTTTAATTCTATGTCTATACGTGTCAAAATCCTAGCAACAATCTAATCTATTCCATAAATATTTGGACTGGAATTGACGAACGACTAATAACAATATTAGTGTTTATTAGTGTCGACTAGAAATCTAAATGGGGCGTGGCCAAGTGGTAAGGCAACGGGTTTTGGTCCCGCTATTCGGAGGTTCGAATCCTTCCGTCCCAGAGCATACCAATTATATCAGAATAAAGATTGCTTTAAAAGTCGGAGGGGCCTTTGATTCTATGCCCATCCCCTTCATATTGAAGGTTAGTTACTTAGAAAAACCTTACGTCTCATATCCATTTGCATTCTCAATGATGCATTCTAGATCGAAATCCGAAAGAAAAGCCTCTATATTCCCTATCTATTATTCCCTATCCCTTAAATGAGGTAGCCTAATTATTAATTCTCTGTGGATTGTTTTATTAAAAAATAAACAAGAGGGTTTTCTTGGTACTAATGGAATTCAATTAATGGGATTAAATCTCTTAAGGCTAGGTTAGGGGAAACTAAAATAAAAATAGGAACAAAGACTCGTTTGGCTTTGTACCTAGACAAGATAGTCTAGCATCCCGTAAAAGAGGATCTTTTTTTTTATTTATGATTCATCATCCCATATTATTTGTGAAATAGATCAGTAAATAGATCAGTAGTGGAAGGTATCAATTTCAATATCGGTGTCTGTACAAATCTCATTAACAAACAATCAAGTTACATATGTAACAAATCCATTTTCTTTGAACCTCAGTTTTAGGTATTTCGTCTTTGGCTCTAATGAATTATTGTAAATCTATTATTGTAAATCTATGTAACAATTCAGACGGGGCAATTCATACATTCTATTTACTTTTTACTTTATGGAAAGATTCTTATGGAAAAATTACAGAAAGATTACTGAACCTCAAGTCAAACAAAATATAACAAAATACCTAAAAAATGAGGAAGGAAATTTTTAGATGTATGTATTTGTTATCGTTCTATTTCAGCGACAATGAGGTTTCGATTTTCGTGAAAAAGATTTATGATCTTTAAAATTTTTTAAATTAAAATATTTCACATAGAATATCCATAATTACTTTCAGTAACAATTGTTCAGTCTAAGATACAGAAATCTCCTATTCTTTCGGTTCTTATTTTATCAATCATATGAAAGAATAAGGATCTAAATCTTCTTCACGAAAAAAAACGAAGAGAAATTGGATTTGTTTTTGATCTATCTATTTGCTTTAAATCATTGTTGGTTCAGTTCAAAACGAAACATGGATTTATCTCTCTTATTTATAAGGATCAAATGCGGTTTTTTTTATTGTTTGTAAAACTTTATTCAACTCAAATAATGATGTAATGATGTCGAAGTAGTCAATTTTTTCAATTAAATATTTGTAATGATTTATTATTAGATTAGTCTTTCGTACTTGAAGAAGTATTAGATTGATGAATCTATCCTATTGTGTCACTTGAAGATGCAGATTCAAAAATAACTCATTTATTTTATATTTGTATCCTTTTATTTTTATATAAATTTGATTTTTATAAAAATTTTTATAAATATATAAATATAAATGTCTATTATATTATGTATTATAAAATATATAATAATATTATATTTTATCATATCTATAATTATTTTAGAATATTTATAATAATATATATATAATTATAGATATTCTATTATTATTATACTATTTATATATTATAGATATTCTATTATTATACTATTTATATATTATAGATATATTATAGATAAATTATAGATATTAGAATATCTAATTTTATATTTATATGTAATTTTATAGGTATAAAAGATATAAAAATATAAATCATTTTATAGATAGATAATCTATCTAGATTATAGATATAAGAAAATCTAATAAAAAATGTTGCATTCATACAATAAAATACGGGATTAAGTTGAATTCTTGATGAGACATCTTCAGAAAAATATCTACACATCCATAAAAAAAAAGAAACAAGTATAGATTACTATGTACCGACTAAAACAATGACTATTCATGGTTCCATAATTGAATCAATTACATACCGGCTCCAAACTAGAGGAATGTTATGGTAAAACTTCGTTTGAAACGATGTGGTAGAAAGCAACGTGCGACTTGAAGGACATGATCAGTTGTGGATTTTTACACCCACCATTTTTTTATATTCAAATTTTATTATATAGTTATATAGGAATGAAGGTGCTCTTGGCTCGACATCGTTTGTTCTGCTCCACTAGAAGAACCCCTCTTTTCTTTTTTTGTTGGGTTGTAATGTAAATAGTACATGATGGAGCTCGAGTAGAAAGTATTGATTCATTTCTCGGGGGCAAGGATCTAGGGTTAGTGCCAATCAAGAAGTTGGAAATACTTTGTAAGTATATCTTCGATATAGACGAAAGGATACAATTCAAGCAAGTTTAAAATCCAAAAAGAAAATTTGTTTGAATTTGTAGAACACTTTCAATCAAAAGTGTATCGTGCGGGAATCAACCGTTCGTATGATTCTTTGATAAAAATAAATCACAAAAAAAAGGTATGTTGCTGCCATTTTGAAAGGATTAAGGATCATCGAAGTAATGTCTAAACCCAATGATTTAAAACAGAAATAAAGGATCCCGGAACAAGGAAACGCCGTTTTCAATTGTCTCAAAAACTAGGATTAGGATCAGAATGACGAATACAATAGATTTTAAACGAGACAAACAAAAAGGGGGTTAGAGACCGCTCAATAAATGAAATGCCTAAGGGTTGTCCTTTGAGCTATTTGAGAGTTATCCAACTTGAGTTATGAGTACGAATGATTTTATATTTTTGGGGAAAGAAGAACAAAAAAAAGGACTTAAATTAAATCATAGTCTAATGAATTTGATGATTTTATAGATCTATTTGCCATTGGAATTCTATACATCGACATAACTTTGAATCATTTTTTCTCGAGCCGTACGAGGAGAAAACTTCTTATACGTTTCTAGGGGGGGGGGGTATTGTTCACCTACATCTATCCCAATGAGCCGTCTATCGAATCGTTGCAATTGATGCTCGATCCCGAAGAGAAGGAAGAGATCTTCGGAAAGTGGGTTTTTATGATCCGATAAAGAATCAAACTTATTCAAATGTTCCTGCTATTCTATATTTCCTTGAAAAAGGAGCTCAACCTACAGGAACTGTTCATGATATTTCAAAGAAAGCGGAGGTTTTTACGGAACTTCGTCTTAATCAAACGAAATTCAAATTCAATCAATGAAATACAAAAAACGAGGGGGGGATGACTCGTATATAGCTTTGTATAACTTTCTCTACTACTGCCCCTTAATCTATCTTATTGATATAAGATGGATAGAAAAAAGATCAAGTGAATAGATGAAGGAATTATATCTAGAAATATAAAATTCTGACATTACCTTCA